TGGATCGAGTGAAAAATCCTATTGTTTTGGTTGTGGACTCAAGGGTTCAGGTTCAAACATGTTCTTTGAAGAAATATATGAGTTCTATTATAATAGAAAAAAATATGTTTTTTTTATTCCATTTAAGTAAATCGAGAAAAGGAAAAACATAATAAGAAATGACACTCCTATCATAGGAATGGAAATAGCCTTGTTGCTGCTTCAATAACAAGCATTTTCATTTTCAAATCAAATAAATCATTTGATCTATGATTCATTGGAACAAGGAATGGCCTGGCTAGGTACTGGCCAGGCCGGGGGAATAAAAGAAAGAACTTTTCGGACGAAATCAAAGAGGGACTCTTTCTATTGGAGATATCTGTTTCGAATCATTATCTAAAGGGAATTGATGATTGATCAAATTCGTCTATATTTATAGAATAAAGAAAGATAAGGAAAAACTTTTATCAACCTTTACTTCACGCGTCACATATGAATTATCCTTTTAAAATTGGGAGAGATGGCTGAGTGGACTAAAGCGGCGGATTGCTAATCCGTTGTACGAATTATTTGTACCGAGGGTTCGAATCCCCCTCTCTCCGTTTCTTCTGATCACTTGATATTTCCCTTTCGAATTCGAAAAAATCTCTAACCCCCTTTCTCATAGTTAAATGTATGGAATGGAGAAAGAAAATCCTAAGAAAATTAAGAAATCGAGCAAGGAAAAACCCCTGATTTTTTTATTCATCACGTCCAGGATTACGTCCTGGATCATTAGATAGGAATCCGAAGATGAAGAGAGAAACAAAGAATATCACTACTGTGTAAACGAAGAGTTTGAGAGTAAGCATTACACAATCTCCAAGATCATTTTGGGGGAAATAGGGGAATAGATTCTCCATTTTTGTACCACATATTCCGTTTTGACACCAAGAAAAGAAGCGGTTTCTAGAAAACATAAGGAATTTGCAGGAATGAATTTGTAATAAGATTCTGATTCTTTCGTTAACAAAATGATCTCTCATACCTACAATTAGGTATTGTAGGGACCATACATAGGGTCTTCGACCCCCAGAAGGAATGAAGAAATGAGGTGATTCCGATTCATCTCGGTTATCCAAAAGAATTTCCATGTTTGAGTCGAGGGTTCATTATCTGATCTTATCAACTCTTAAGAATATCATTTTTTTTTATCGAATAAATCATGAATGTTTCTAAGACAGTATTAAAGATCTCATCGAAAACTTACAGCAGCTTGCCAAACAAGGGCTAAGAGAAAAAAGAGCACAGGTATGACTGGCATAACATCTACGATTGGATTGAAAAAAGCATAAGCTTCGGGCAATTTGGCGAAGAAAAAGCTACTCGAATGAAGGGCAGAATTAAGACAGATCAAACTAAAGATATTAAGCATAACAAACATTTTGTTCTTGGAGAAAATTTCATTATTATTGGGTTATTGATATAAGGGGAAAATGAAGAAAGAAGGGAAAGTAGGCCGCAAAATCTTTCTTTTTCTTTGAACTCCCTCAATCAAAAATCCTTCAATTCTCAAATGAGAATAGAAGGAATCATACCTTACATACAATATCTTAATTGAATTATATGTAATGATCAATAAATTCATTTTGATTCTACATCTACATGTGTAGAATCATAGCAACAACCAATTCAATAGATATTGGGGCTGGAATTGACGAACAACCAATACCGATATTAGTGTTTATCGGTGTCGAATAGAAATAAAAATGGGGCGTGGCCAAGTGGTAAGGCAACGGGTTTTGGTCCCGTTACTCGGAGGTTCGAATCCTTCCGTCCCAGACCAATTCTATCATAACAAAGATTGTTCTTTTTAAGAATCTTCTGTTTAAGGGTGTAATGTTGGATACAATGTGATCCAATCTTTCTTTGTGATTTCTAATGATTCTTCTATAGAATCATATCCTCCCTTTCGATTTTGTTTCTCACAAACAAACGGATCGAGTATCAATGACATGTGGATGGAAATAAATATCTTTTTTATATAGGTAGGATGGGAACAAAGATCAAAGTGAAATTCAAAAAAAAAAACTGGGTGGGCCATTCAGCGTATGTTCGCCCCCTCGCCCATATTCATATTGAAGGTTAGTTAGTAATTTGGATAAACTTTATGCCCCATATCTATGATATTTGGATTCTCACATGATGCATTCTGAGTCGAAATGCGAAATAAAAGAGAAGTCTCTACCTTCCCTAAAGTAAATATAAATAAAGATAGGGTAGACAAAATGACTAATTCTATGTGGATCCTGAATCCTAAAAAACGGGGGGGTTCTTGGTATTAATTCCATCGCTGGAATTAAAGCTCCTGAGACTGGGGTGGGACAAAATCAAACAAAATAGTAACAACGAATTGATATGAACCCATTTTGCTTTGTACTTATACAAGACAGGATAGCATCCCATAAGAAGATCCTTTTAAATTGGCTTTGGATATGATTCATGATCCCCATGGAATTCGTGTCGATATGAGTTAATCCGCAAAGGAAAGGAAGGTATCAATTTCAAGACCCTTGTCATCCGGATCTTATTAACAAACAAGAAAATTCAATACGGAACAGATTATTTTCTTTGGACCTAATTTCTTTTATTTTGTATTTGATTTGGCTCCAATGAATAATTGGAAATCAATGTAGCGATCAATTGGGGGAGGGGGGAGATTCATACATTCACTTTACTTTATGGAAAGATTCCTGAATCTGAAGTAAGGAAAAATCTGTAGAAAATGAACATATGTATTGTTATTGTTCTATTTCAGCGATCAGTGACACCGGTGTTTCAGTTTTGGCGAAAAAGATCTGCGATCCCTTAAATACCCACGATTACCCCCGGTAACACTTGTTTGGTGTATCTGATGAATACGATAAAATCAGACTCCTACGATTCTGATTTTATCAATCAGATGAAAGAATACCTGAAAGAATACCGACCTTCATTTTTTCTTTCATGAGCCCCTTCTATCCATCCCCAAGAAAACAAAACAATTGGATTTGTTTCTTGACCCATTTATCTGGTTTAAATTATTGATGATTCAATCGGAAAGGAAACATAGAGGTCTCTTATGATGATCAAATTCGCGTCTGATTTAATTAATCAGATATCTGCTAAACATTTTTAGATCCTCGTTGTACCGACTTGTTGATGGATTTAGAGATTCAATTCAGTCTTTACTGGAAAACTTATTTCCAGTAATGATGTCGAAGTAGGAAATTCTTGAAATTGTTTTTTATGATTCCTTATAAATTCTTTCTACTCGAAGAAGTGTGACATTGGTGAATCTATCCTATCGAGTCACTTGCGATCTTTCCCGGTCATTGGAATAGCTTATTTGGTTAATGACTCATTCTGTTCCGGTATCGGTAATCTAATTAAAGACCCTTCTTTAGTTTTAGTTGTTTGAGAAAGAATTGGATCTTTCATGATTCATCATCCCTAACAATCTGTTGAAGATGTAAAGAAGTGTTAAGCAACGCGTTTCTTCGTGTTTTTTATAAATGTGTTTCATTCTTCTAATAAAATATGGGGTTAAATTATATTCTTGCTGAGACTTCTCCAGATCCATCTATGAAAATGAAAGTATGGAGGACTTCATATACTATATACCGATTGAGCCAATGACTATTCATGATTCCATATTGAATCAATTCCATACCGGTCCAAAATTAGAGGAATGTTATGGTAAAACTTCGTTTGAAACGATGTGGTAGAAAGCAACGTGCGACTTGAAGGACATTATCGGCTGTGGATTCTTGTACCCACCATTTTATATATCAAAGAAGATGCTCTTGGCTCGACATAGTTTGTTCTATTCCACTAGGACCCCAATTTTGGGGTTGTAATAAAATAATATAATTATAATATAGCACATGATGGAGCTCGAGCATAAAGAATTGGTTCATTTAGCAGAGAGAAGGATCTAGGGTTAATGCCAATCAATAAGTTGTTCCAACTTCGTAAGTATATCTTCGGTATAGAAATTGAAAGGATCAAGTTCGAACAAGTAAAAAAAAAAAAGTAAAATGAATTTGTCGAAATAGTTTTACCAATTCCGATCAAAAGTGTATCACAGGGGAATCAATCGTTTCCATAGAACGAAATAACAAAAGGTATGTTGCTACCCTTTTGAAACAATTAAGGATCACCGAAGTAATGTCTAAACCCAAGGATTCAAAGCAAAGATAAAATAAAGGATACCGGAACAAGGAAACACCGTTTTCAATTGTCTCAACAACTAGATCAGAATGGGGAAGAAATAAAATCGATTCTAGGCGAGACAAACAAAAGAGGTTAGAGACGGCTCAATAAATGTTTAAGGATTTCCCTTCGAGCTCTTTGAGAATTACCCAACTTGAGTTATGAGTACGAATGAGATTTCTTTTTTTTTTTTTTCAGGAAGGAAGAACAAAAAAAAATGACTCAAATCATAGTCTAATTGATGATTTTGTGGATCTATTTGCCACTACAATACATAAATTCGAATCATTCTTTTTCGAGCCGTACGAGGAGAAAACCTCTTATACGTTTCTAGGGGGGGTTGTTCATTTATGTCTATCCCAATGAGTCATCTATCGAATCGTTGCAATTGATGTTCGATCCCGAAGAGAGGGAAGAGATCTTCGTAAAGTGGGTTTTTACGATCCGATAAAGAACCAAACTTATTCAAACGTTTCCGCTATTCTATATTTTCTTGAAAAAGGCGCTCAACCTACAGGAACTGTTCATGATATTTCAAAGAAGGCGGAGGTATTTAAGGAATTTCGAATTAATCAAATGAAATTAATGAAATAAAAAAAAGGGGGGGGGGGTGCCCAGTATCTAGCTTTGTCTAATTGTTTCTCCACCATTCCTTATTTTTTTTCTCTATTCTCTATTCATTGTTGCTCTCACATGACCCCGTATCATAGAACTATAAAAAAAAATATCTTCTCTTGATATGAGACAGATAGAAAAAAGATTGAGTGAATAGATGAAATAACTGGGAAATTATGGGATTACCATCAATCAGATGGTTTTCGTTGGGACTCCACCAACAAACAAAAGGTCAATCTTGCTTATTGTACCTCTATTGAATAAATATTGAATAAACCCGACATTTTTTTCCTACCGGAATTCCTTATTTATTTCCCCACTCATACTTCATCCCTTATCTATGTTGTAGTGTCACTCCAACACAAGTCCTTGTTTTATTTATTGAATTGGTTTTCTCAACATTCAATTCATATTGACAATGGTGTATCGAACAAATATAATTCGATCGTGGATAAATAGATCTATTTATCCACATTTCATAAGTTTGTTTCTTTATTTCACTCAAACGATGGGTTCGTCAATTTCGTTGTGACACAAGAAGTATCTTAGTTAATATAATGAAAAAAAAAAAATAGAGTATGGGTAGTCTATAAATTTTTACATCTATTTAGATTTTCTCTATAATTTATCCCAGAATCTGTTGTATTTTCATCTGATCTCTGTTCATTTTTATGTTCACAATTGATCATCAAATCTTTCTTTTTGATCTGTTGCTAGTTCAATGTTTTGACGAGGTCGGGCAATCGAATCTCTTTATTTATTTTTTATTCCGATCGTATCTACACACCCTATTTATATGGGTTGCTAACTCAACGGTAGAGTACTCGGCTTTTAAGTGCGGCTATGGTCTTTTACACATTTTGATGAAGCAACGGATTCGTCCATACCATTGGTAGAGTTTGTAAGACCACGACTGATCCTGAAAGGGAATGAAAGGAAAAAACAGCATGTCGTATCAATGGAGAACTCTTAGAATACTTCATCCTTAACGGATCGATACAAAATCTTGTTTTGATTCTTTTCTTGGAAAGGGGTCAAATCAATTCAAGTTGGGTCGAGTGAATAAATGGATAGAGCCCTATAGCTCCAATTATAGGGAAACCAAAAGCAACGAGCTTCTGTTTGTTCTTAATTCGAATGATTACCCGATCTAATTAGACGTTAAAAATATATTAGTGCCTGATGTGGGAAAGGGTTCTCTTGTGAGTGGATCATCAATTCCTTTTTTTTCATGAATCCTAACTATTCTCTATTATGTTCTCTATTATGTAGTGGAGACGAATGTGTAGAAGAAACGGTATACTGATCAAAATTCATTATTCCAAAGTCAAAAGAGTGATCGGGTTGTAAAAATAAAGGATTTCTAACCATCTCTTGTAACTATAACGAACATAAATAAATTGGATGGAAATAGGATCCGTTGATTGTCCTTTCTGGCTCCGGGGTATCTATTCTTTTCTTACTATATACCTTGTTCTGACCGTATCGTACTATGTATTATTTGATAACTCAAGAAATCCCCCATTTGGTTCAAGTGTAATTTCAAATGGAAATGGAGGAACTACAAGGATATTTAGAAATGGATGGATTTCGGCAACAATACTTCCTATATCCGTTTCTATTTCAGGAATATATCTACGCGCTTGCTCATGGTCATGCTTTAAATGGATCGATTCTTTATGAACCGGTGGAAAATTTAGATCATGACAATAAATCCAGTTCACTAATTGTGAAACGTTTAATTACTCGAATGCATCAACAGAATCGTTTGATTATTTCGGTTAATGATTCTAATCAAAATCGATTCGTTGGGCACAACAATCATTTTGATTCTCAAATGATATCGGAGGGTTTTGCAGTCGTTGTGGAAATTCCATTCTCGCTGCGATTGGTATCTTCCCTAAAAGAAAAAGAAATAGCAAAATCTCATAATTTACGATCTATTCATTCAATATTTCCCTTTTTCGAGGACAAGTTATCACATTTAAATCATGTGTCAGATATACTAATACCCCACCCCATCCATCTGGAAATCTTGGTTCAAACCCTTCACTCTTGGATACAAGATACTCCTTCGTTGCATTTATTGCGACTCTCTCTCTACGAGTATTGGAATTCAAATAGTCTCATTACTTCAAAAAATTCCATTTCCCTTTTTTCAAAAGAGAATCAAAGATTCTTCTTGTTCCTCTCTAATTCTCATGTATATGAATGTGAATTCATATTCATTTTTCTCCGTAAACAACCCTTTCATTTACGATCAAAATCTTTTGGATCCTTTCTTGAGCGAACACATTTCTATGCAAAAATAGAATATCTTGTAGTAGTGCTTTGTAACGATTTTCAGAAAACCCTATGGTTGTTCAAAGACCCTTTTATGCATTATGTCAGATATCAAGGAAAATCGATTCTGGCTTCAAGGGGGGCTCATCTTCTGATAAAGAAATGGAAATCTCACCTTGTCAACTTTTGGCAATGTCATTTTGACTTGTGGTCTCAACCGGCCAGGATCCATATAAAGCAATTATATAATCATCCCTTCTATTTTCTGGGCTATCTTTCAAGTGTACGACTAAACTCTTCGGTGATAAGGAGTCAAATGCTAGAGAATTCGTTTCGAATAGATACTGCTATTAAGAAATTCGAGACTGTAGTCCCAATTATTCCTCTGAT